TAAAAACAACCTAATCTTTCGAATCCTTGTTTCGTAGTCGATAAATTATACGTCCTCTGGTTGAATCATAACGACTTACTTCAATTTTTACTTTATCTCCCGGCAGTATGCGTATAAAACTACGTCGGATCTTTCCTGAAACATAACCTAGAATCAGATCTTGATTATCTAACCGAACCCGGAACATGCCGTTGGGAAGCGATTCAGTAATTAAACCTTCGTGGATCCATTTTTGTTCTTTCATTTCAGGTCAAGCCTCTCAACTAATGGAGGAGAAACGACATTAGATAACCCATACCCTTGCTTTTTTTTTTACAAACAGGAAGAGATTTTGGATCACATTTCGATATTAAAAGGATTACCATATATAACACAAAATTTCTCCGCCGATTCCTTCTAGTCGAGCCTCACGGTCTGTCATTATACCTCTCGAGGTAGAAAGAATTACAATCCCCATCCCACCTAAAATTCTAGGAATTCGTTGAGAATTAGAATAGATTCGTAGACCGGGTCGACTGATCCGTTTTAAATTTAAAAAATTTCTATAGGGTTTTTTCCTATTCCTTCGATGTCGCAGGGTTAAAACCAAAAAAGATTTGTTTTTTTCTCGATGTTTTCTGACGTTTTCGATAAAACCTTCTCGGAAAAGTATTTTAACAATATTTTCGGTAATATTAGTCGGTGGTATGCGAACAACTCGTTTTCTATCCATACCAGCATTTCGTATGGAGGTTATTATCTCAGCAATAGTGTCTCTACCCATGATAAACTAAATTTATTGGTGCCTCAAAATTGGATATAATCAACATGTTTTTCTTGTTTTTATTAGTTTATGAATATGAATTTTTCAAGATATATGCGTGAGACACAACCTACTAATTAATAATTAATTAATCTAGTTCTTAATCGATTTATTTTAAATACCTCAAGGACATTACGATCTCATTTTATAATACCTCGATAGCTTATAATACCTCGGGAGCTAATGAAACTATTTTAGTAAAATTTAATTGTCTCAATTCCCGTGGGATTGCACCAAAAATGCGAGTTCCTTTTGGATTTCCTTCTTGATCAATCACAACTGCAGCATTGTCATCATATCGTATTATCATGCCGCTGTCACGTTTAAGTTCTTTACAGGTACGAACAATGACAGCCCTGACTACTTCAGATTTTTCTAGGGGCATGTTTGGTACTGCTTCTTTGATCACAGCAACAATAACGTCGCCGATATGAGCATATCGGCGATTACTAGCCCCTATAATTCGAATACACATCAATTCTCGAGCTCCGCTGTTATCCGCTACATTTAAATAGGTCTGAGGTTGAATCATATCAATTTTTTAGTATATTCTTTCAATACAAAGGATGAAGAAAATAAAAGAAATATTGTTTGTCTAAAAAAGAAACCTGCGGTTTTGTTTCATCCCAAGATCCAGTTCTGCCGGTTCTACATTTTTATCCTGAAATAATAAATTGAGTTCGTATAGGCATTTTGGATGCTGCTATTAAAATAGCCCGCCTGGCTATATTTTCGGTTACTCCACCTATTTCATATAATATTCGTCCCGGCTTAACAACAGCTACCCAATATTCAGGGGATCCTTTCCCCGAACCCATACGTGTTTCAGCCGGTCTTACTGTAACCGGTTTGTCGGGAAATATACGGACCCATATTTTTCCACCACGGCGTGCATTTCGTGTCATTGCTCGTCGACCTGCTTCGATTTGTCTAGATGTGATCCAAGCGGGTTCAAGTGCTTGAAGCGCATATTTACCGAAACAAATATGATTACCTCGATAAGATATTCCCTTCATTCTTCCTCTATGTTGTTTACGGAATCTAGTTCTTTTGGGGTTATAGTTGATGGGTGTTTTGGAATTCCATCTCTATTACAGAACTGGACGTGAGAGTTTCTTCTCATCCGGCTCCTCGCGAAGAAAATAAAAAGTATTCAAATGAATAGATATTAGAGCGTTTTTATAAAAAATAGTTTTTTCTAACGTTTTAATAAATCTTTATTTTCTTTTGTCCTTTATCCAAGTTTACTAATTAAAAAAATAAAGTTTCGCGGGCGAATATTTACTCTTGCAATCTCCATTTCAGTCGTAGCACTTGTTCGTGACTTCTTATAATAGATGAATTTATTTCCGGTTTATTTCGCCATCCCAACTAGTGAATCAGTAAGATTCAGTTGTTCAATAAAATCTTTTGTATTCACAGGTTTCATCGTTCCCACCGCTTCGTACTTAATGGTTAGGTCAGAATTCTACAACGGAGCTCACAATCGAATTTATTCTTGAGTCAACCTTCTTAGTCTTTATTGGCTCGAAGCTCTTGATTTTTTTCTATTACGTAGATTCATTTAATATTTCATTATGGATGAATCAATTAGTATTGATGCTTTATTACACTGTCTTTTATGAGATGACTTGTAGACCTTACATATTGGAATTCTATATCATAGATATTTTTTTATCTCTTTCTCTCATCCTTCCA